TTTAGTCGCGAGGAGCTGGATGAGAAGAAACTCTCACGTCCAGTTCTGTAGTAGAGATGGAATTCTGAAACAACCATCAACTATAACCCCAAAAGAACTAGATTCCGTAAACAACATAGAGGAAGAATGAAGGGAATATCTTATCGAGGTAATCATATTTGTTTCGGTAAATATGCTCTTCAGGCACTTGAACCTGCTTGGATCACATCTAGACAAATCGAAGCAGGTCGACGAGCAATGACACGAAATGCACGCCGTGGTGGAAAAATATGGGTCCGTATATTTCCAGACAAACCAGTTACAGTAAGACCTGCTGAAACACGTATGGGTTCGGGGAAAGGATCCCCTGAATATTGGGTAGCTGTTGTTAAACCGGGGCGAATACTATATGAAATAGGTGGAGTAACCGAAAATATAGCTAGAAGGGCTATTTTAATAGCAGCATCTAAAATGCCTATACGAACTCAATTTATTATTTCGGGATAAAAATGTAGAACCGACAGAGATGAATCTTAGGGATGAAACAAAAACGCAGGTTTCTTTTTTTGGACAAACAATATTTCTTTTATTTTCTTCATCCTTTGCATTGGAAGAATAAACAAAAAATTTGATATGATTCAACCTCAGACCCATTTAAACGTAGCGGATAACAGCGGGGCTCGAGAATTGATGTGTATTCGAATCATAGGAGCTAGTAATCGTCGATATGCTCATATTGGTGACGTTATTGTTGCTGTGATTAAAGAAGCAGTACCAAATATGCCCCTAGAAAAATCAGAAATAGTGAGAGCTGTAATTGTTCGTACCTGTAAAGAACTAAAACGTGACAGCGGTATGATAATACGATATGATGACAATGCTGCAGTTGTGATTGATCAAGAAGGAAATCCAAAAGGAACTCGAATTTTTGGGGCAATCCCCCGTGAATTGAGACAATTGAATTTTACTAAAATAGTTTCATTAGCTCCCGAGGTATTATAAAATAAAATGAGATCGTGATATCTTTGGGGTATTTGAAAGAAATAGATTAAGAACTAGATTAATTCGTAGATTGTGTCTCACGCATATACCTTGCAAAATTCCTATTCATAAATCAATAAAAAAAAGAAAAAAAAAACATGTTGATTATATCCAATCCAATTTTGAGACACCAATAATTTTAGTTCATCATGGGTAGAGACACTATTGCTGAGATAATAACCTCTATACGAAATGCTGATATGGATAGAAAAAGAGTTGTTCGCATAGCATCTACTAATATTACCGAAAATATTGTTAAAATACTTTTCCGAGAGGGTTTTATCGAAAACGTCAGAAAACATCGAGAAAAAAACAAATATTTTTTGGTTTTAACCCTTCGACATAGAAGGAATGGGAAAAGACCCTATAGAAATTTTTTAAATTTAAAACGGATCAGTAGACCCGGTTTACGAATCTATTCTAACTCTCAACGAATTCCTAGAATTTTAGGTGGGATGGGAATTGTAATTCTTTCTACTTCTCGGGGTATAATGACAGACCGGGAGGCTCGACTAGAACGAATCGGTGGAGAAATTTTGTGTTATATATGGTAATCCATTTAATATCCAAATGGGATCCGAAACCTCTTCCTATTTGTAAAAAAAAAAAGAAAGGGGATGAGTTGTCTAATATCGTCTTTCCTCCATTAATTGATACTTCAGGGGGGCTTTACCTGAAATGAAAGAACAAAAATGGATTCATGAAGGTTTAATTACTGAATCGCTTCCCAATGGCATGTTCCGAGTTCGGTTAGATAATGAAGATCTGATTCTAGGTTACGTTTCAGGAAAGATCCGACGTAGTTTTATACGGATACTGCCAGGAGATAAAGTCAAAATTGAAGTAAGTCGTTATGATTCAACCAGAGGACGTATAATTTATCGACTCCGAAACAAGGATTCGAAAGATTAGGTCATTTTTATTCGATACGATTCGAGATGCAAAATTTCAAGAAACTTATTTTCTACCAAAAAAGAATTAAGATAAGGAATGACAAATATGAAAATAAGAGCTTCCGTTCGAAAAATTTGTGAAAAATGTCGACTAATCCGTAGGCGGGGGCGCATTATAGTAATTTGTTCCAACCCGAGACATAAACAAAGACAAGGATAATTAGACTCGCTAAAGGGCTCAATGTACAAATAAGAAATCTGTTTTGACATAAAATGGATATATCCATATATTTCTGACTCATATTTATGAGATGATACAATATGGCAAAAGCTATACCGAGAACTGGTTCACGTAGGAATGTACGTATTGGTTCACGTAAGAGTGCACGTAGAATACCAAAGGGAGTTATTCATGTTCAAGCAAGTTTCAATAATACCATAGTCACCGTTACAGATGTGCGGGGCCGGGTGGTTTCCTGGTCCTCGGCCGGTACTTGTGGATTCAAGGGTACGAGAAGAGGGACACCCTTTGCCGCTCAAACTGCCGCAGCAAATGCTATTCGTACAGTAGTAGATCAAGGTATGCA